TAAACCAACCCCTTGGACTGCTACGAAAAACACCATCGGATTTCAAAGTAGCACGATCTAATTCAAAAATTTCTCCTAATTGAGCACGTCTAGCATATTTTTTCACAGTAGCAGGATCGCTATAACTGACTCCATTCAGTTCGCCGCCATAGAACTCCACAGTTACACCTACTTGTTCGACACTATACTTCGATTCTGCCCTTCTAAAAGGAACATCTGCTCTAACAATTCCGTCTCCGTCTACCAAAACAACCGGAAATGTTTCAAAAAAAGTAGGCATACGACGTACAAAAAGTTCACGACCTTCTTTATCTCTAAAGATAGGGTGTCCTAACCACCCAACAGCTATTCCATCCCCGTTGTCCATTGAGCCCGCTCTGAATAATCCCCCTTTTGCCGGATTATTGCCGATGTAATCATAAAAAGCTAATTTTTCAGGAATTTTAGACCAAGCTTCTGATAAACTTTGATTTTCGGCTAGCCCAGCGCCAACTCTTCGATATATTTCTTGTTGGAAGTATCCCTGATCCCATTGATAACGAGTGGGACCAAATAATTCAATCGGGGTAGTTGCTGAACCATACCACATAGTTCCAGCAACAACAAAAGCGGCAAAAAAAACAGCAGCGATACTACTGGAAAGGACGGTTTCAATATTTCCCATACGTAATCCTTTGTATAGACGTTGGGGCGGACGGACACTAAGATGGAATAGACCTGCTAATATGCCCAATGTACCTGCTGCAATATGATGAGAGGCTATTCCTCCCGGAACAAAAGGATCAAAACCTTCCACACCCCACGCTGGATTTACAGATTGTACCCTTCCGGTTAGTCCATAAGGATCGGACACCCATATTCCAGGACCATACAACCCCGTTACATGAAATGCGCCAAACCCAAAACAAGCCAGTCCTGAAAGAAATAAATGAATTCCAAAAATCTTAGGTAAATCTAAAGAAGGTTTTCCTGTGCGTTCATCACAAAATATTTCTAGATCCCAATACACCCAATGCCAAATAGCTGCCAAAAAGCACAAGCCAGAAAACACAATATGTGCACCGGCCACACCTTCGTAACTCCAAATACCCGGATTCGTTATAGTCCCTCCTGTGATACTCCAACCGCCCCATGAATTGGTTATTCCTAAACGAGTCATGAAGGGTATAACAAACATACCTTGTCTCCACATTGGATCAAGAACAGGATCAGAGGGATCAAAAACCGCTAATTCGTATAGAGCCATCGAACCGGCCCAACCAGCAACTAGAGCTGTATGCATTATATGGACAGAAAGCAAACGACCCGGATCATTCAATACGACGGTATGAACACGATACCAAGGCAAACCCATGGAAATACCCCTTTCTCAACGAAAAATAGACACTATGTAACTTTATTGCATTGGAAAAAACTATGCTATGTACCCCCCCCTTTTTCAGTAGATTATCTCGAAGAAAGGATTAATATTTATTCTATTCTTATTCTTTTAGTAATAATGGAAGAGTTCTGTTTGTAGGAACAAAAAGAAGCAGATCTATTCTATATCCGATAAGTACCAATACGCAATGGTAGGGGGGAGGGATCCCACGTTCATTTTCTATGAGTGAAAGCATACATATTTGTTCATATCATTAAAAAGACCTATTCCTAAAAATTTTCTCCTTTAGTCATAGTCATTCTGTCTTCTTTTTTTATTTTATGTTATAAACTTATTCACTTTATAGATAAACTATGATAAAGGCTAATCTTATTAATATTAAGACAATAAACCCATTATATTACGCTTCCACATCAAAGTAAGATATAGTACTTAATTCTTTTTTTCTTTCATTTTATGCCTATTGGTGTTCCAAAAGTACCTTTTCGAAGCCCTGGAGAGGAAGATGCATCTTGGGTTGACGTATAGTGCGACTTGTCAGATATATTGGGTCACATGGGATTTCCCCATTCTCTCCCCCGATCGAGATATCCTCTCTTTCGCCCAAGAAAGATTGATTGACTTATCAAAAATTTGGAGCGTGAAATGCAATTATATTTATTTTGTTTTTTTGGAGGGGGAGGTAGGTATCCAGATTAATATTATCAATTAGAATAATTTATGGTTTAGAATACTTTATAGTTGTCTCGATTGGACCAATAAAATGAAGTATCCAGGCTCCGTTTACAAAAAACCCAATTGGTAATATATCTATAATTACTACCTTTATCATATTCTATTTTTAATTTATAAACAGGAGTGATCTTAAAAACTGTTTAATCAATCGAGTAATATAATGAATACATTGAATATTTGGCAGAAGACATGACATAAAAAAAATTGAAAAATAAAAAAGCCATATCAAAAAGACTTGGTATTGGGAACATTTGTCCTATATGTGCAAATAAAAATAGGGCCGATCTTTACTTGACTTGGAGTAGAACATAAACCTAACAAAATTGAAGAAACCCATTCCGGAACAAGAAAATTACATCGTAATTTGTATTCAATCTCGATGAAACAATACATCAATGAGAAGTTCGTTCGATAAATTTAGTCAATTACTTTTCTATTTTTTTATATTTATAGGTAAAGTAAACAGACCAAAACGAATCTTTCTTGAAAAATAAAAATGGAATCAAAAAAGTCCTTTGTTAGAAAGAATCCAAAAGAATGCGGGCTGTAATCTACACATTGATTCTTTTTTTCGCGATTTTTGATAACCTGTATGCATCAAAAGGTGCGCGTATGGTTCCTAAAGATACAATTTTATCCTAATCAACCGACTTTATCGAGAAAGATTACTTTTTTTAGGCCAAGAGGTTGATAGCGAGATCTCGAATCAACTTATTGGTCTTATGGTATATCTTAGTATAGAGGATGATACCAAAGATTTGTATTTGTTTATAAACTCTCCCGGAGGGTGGGTAATACCCGGAGTAGCTATTTATGATACTATGCAATTTGTAGGACCAGATGTACAGACAATATGCATGGGATTAGCCGCTTCAATGGGATCTTTTATTCTGGTCGGAGGAGAAATTACCAAACGTCTAGCATTTCCTCATGCTCGGCGCCAATGAGTTTTGTATTTGAGAGAAAAAAGAAGACTATGCCTTCGCCATATGAAATATGACTATTAAGTAATAATAGCATGGCATTTTGAATTCGATATGAGAAAAAAAACCATTCGATTATATATCGAAAGAGTAGTATGAGATAAGGGGCATTTCCAATTTTATCTGATCTATCGGAAGCCTATTGCAGCGTCACAAACTTTTTTGTTTTCACCCCAGAAGACTAATTATGTTATGAAAGAATAAAAAAAAAAAAGAAACTTTGGGATTGTTGAATAAAAGACTAAATAAATATCTATATAAATATAAAGCAACGGAGCCATCATAGTATTTTTTAACGACTCCAAAATAAAAGGAAGGATGATTATTGGATTATTTACCGATCTGGGTCTAGTATGATAGACCCTATATTTTCTGTTTCTTCGATGGGAGGGAAAAGTGAATTCCATTGTAGAGCCGTATGCAATGCGCAAAAGATAAAGATGCCTGTACGGTTGTTCAATTCTATCTTGTTTTTTGTAGTATTTATTATTCTTTATTTGATTTGTTCTCTTTGATTTATCTTCGAGATAGAAGAACCATTTTTTATGTTATATAATCAGGGTAATGATCCATCAACCTGCTAGTTCTTTTTATGAGGCACAAACGGGAGAATTTATCCAGGAAGCGGAAGAACTACTGAAGTTACGCGAAACCATCACAAGGGTTTATGTACAAAGAACGGGCAAACCTTTATGGGTTGTATCCGAAGACATGGAAAGAGATGTTTTTATGTCAGCAACAGAAGCCCAAGCTCATGGAATTGTTGATCTTGTAGCGGTAGAATAAAAAATAACAGGGATTTCACGAAAATAAGATACGCAATTCAAAATTTTATCTTCTTACCTACCGGGGAGTATTAGATTAATTAATCTATTAATATAGAATTATCAATCTAGAAGTAATTCCTAATTATCCGGTTAAGATCGATCTAAACCAATTCATTATGTATACGAGTCAACATGCCAACTATTAAACAACTTATTAGAAAGACACGACAGCCAATCAGAAATGTTACAAAATCCCCCGCCCTTGGGGGATGCCCTCAGCGACGAGGAACATGTACTAGGGTGTATGTGTGACTCGTTCAGAGCATGGACTGGGACAAAAGAAAAGAACCTATTTTTCCAGTATCAATGATCAGTACCAATAAATAGGATAAAATGGAAGAAATCCATTCACTATATAAAAAGGATCTATCATATCCTTCTACTGTTTATCAAATTTTATGGTTTCTATTGGTGTAAATCGTAAATCCAAGTGTCTTAATTTTCAATTTAAGATGTTCCCATTGGTAGCAAATGGTTATCCATTAAGCAGGGAAAATATTATTTAAATTAAAAGGCAAAAAGATTATGCCCTTACTCTTGCAACAACGGACTAACAGGGTCAGCTACACAGCTAATCTTCATAATTAAATATCGTTACTGTATAGGGAGATCTCGTTGTGAAAGACTGATTACTGGATAATTCATAAGTAGAGCCAAAGAGTGTAAACTGTACAAGTTAATAATAGCATTGATTAAATGAAAGAAGGGGCTCCGGTGTATAGAGGGTACCTCGCCGTTTAAAAAGTAACCATAGAAACGATGGAACCCACGATTTTTTTATCCATTTAGATTTACTACTTTTTGTTTTTATTTAATATGCTTTTTTTAATATCTAGTATCACTATCCATACAATTTCTTATTTTTATTTCGAGGTGAAATGCCTAGGAGAAAAAAAGAGAAAATCGTGGTCAGGAAGGTTATAGTAGCAAAAGCCATTGGAGTTTTTATTTTATACATTGGACGAATCCGTTTTGTTATTCAAAAATTAGGAAAGGGAAAAGGAATAACTGAAAGAAGGAAAATCAATTAGTTATTCATCGAAGTTTCATTTATTCAATGACCAGAATTAAACGAGGATATATAGCTCGAAGACGTAGAACAAAAATTCGTTTATTTGCATCAAGTTTTCGAGGGGCTCATTCAAGGCTTACTAGAACTATTACTCAACAGAAAATAAGAGCTTTGTTTTCGGCTTATCGGGATAGAGGTAGGAAAAAGAGAGATTTTCGTCGTTTGTGGATCACTCGGATAAATGCAGTAATTCGCGGGAATAGTGTATACTATAGTTATAATAAGTTAATACGCAATCTGTACAAGAAGCAGTTGCTTCTTAATCGTAAAATACTTGCGCAAATAGCTATATTAAATAGAAATTCTCTTTATATGATTTCCAATGAAATTATAAAATAAGTAGATTGGAAGGAATTCATGGGAATGTTTTAAATTTTAAATGGAGTTCGCTGGAGAATTAACTCCGGGAAGGTAGAATAGAAATTAGTATGATACAATCTAATAATATGATAAGGTCGCCAAAATGAACAAACAACACGTTCAATAAAAAAATATTGATTCTTTTTTTTTCTTATGATACAACAATAAAAATATGGATTCGCGAATTTTTCGAACAAAACATCAATCCGCCTTTGAGTTCGTATTAGAATTTTGATTCAAGTGAAGAATAAACCTATTTCTTTTTGATTCTAAGACCAGTAGTTCTAGTGGTCGACTCACCTCTTTCAAATTGTTTCTCATTATTAAGAAAAGGTAACAAAGATAAAATACGAGCTTGCTTTATAGCACTAGCAATTAATCGTTGTTGTTTTAAGTTTAATCGATTCACCCGTCTAGATAATATTTTTCCTTGTTCACTAATAAATCGACTAATTAAACTCATGTTTCTATAATCAATTCGATCCCCCGATCCAATCGGGGGCAAACGCCTACGAAAAGATCGCTTGGATTTAAAATAGAGTCGCTTGGGTTTATCCATGATTTGTTTATTTCTTATCCCGAAAATCCTATTTTGATGAGGGATTTTGGGTTGTTTATCTTTAAATATATGTTATATAGAATATATATATACTATAAATATATATCATTTTGAATCTTCCTTGTAAGGGTGACATACAGGCGATCGGATCAGTTCGATCTTATTTCTTTATCTCCCCATGAATTGTATGTTTGTAACAAAAGGGACAGAATTTTCTCAATTCCAATCGACTAGGCGTATTATGTCGATTCTTTTGAGTAATATATCTGGAAATACCAATACTCATTGATTCCTTATTAGCAACATTTCGAGTACATTTGGCACATTCCAAAATAACTGTTACTCGAACATCTTTACCCTTGGCCATGAACCTCCTTTGGATTTTTTATTTAACCAACTATTCCATTTTCCAATCCAAAGAGAAGAAAGGAACGCAAAAAAAAAATAGAAGTTGCTAACTCGAAATCAAATTCTGAAGGATTTCGTTGAAATCAAGATAGTAATATAATTAAATAAGTAATAGAAGAATTTCCAACTACATTTATAATCCCAGTAAAGTATTTCATTTTTCATTTAAGTATTTTGTATAATATTTGTTGACCTAGCGATCAATTTCCATTTCCGTTCTCATTCTCTTATCTTTTTAATTTAAATTAAATTTAGAGTCCCGGCCCGAATTCCGAGTTTTACTGAAGTTGAATCCACTTTTATTCTTTCTCTTTTCGAACTTATTATAATTTAATAAATTCGAAAATTCAAAGAAGGGAAGGGGAGGGATTAGTCATTGATATTTGATTATGTCTCTAATCTTCTTCACCCCCTCCCATGTCAATAACTAGAACGAGAATTAAAAAAAGGAGAATATCAACGCATCCGGGAATAAACGATTGATCTCTATCAATAGACCTGCTAAAGACCCAAACCATAAAGTACTTACTACCGGTGCCACGGAGAGATATGTTTTTAGATCTCGCATTTTAAATCCTCCTTATTTATTGTAATTTGTAATACATATATGATCAGACATATATGTAATTAATGATCACTTGTATTTGTACGCGGAATGCCTAATTATAATGGAAATATACAACGATTCAGTAGCTATTCCTTTTCTTAAAAAAAAAGAAAAAAAATACACCCTTTTATGTCCCAACATTCCCGAAAAATATTATATTCATTTTTTTTACAGCGGGTTTAATTATACGTTACGTATATAAGTCTTTTATTATACTTAATAATAAGTTATATGATATGAGATAAAAAAAATAAATGACAAGGTAATTTTTGTATATGAATGGATAAAATAAAGATGTGGAAAACAATACAGGTATTCTCTACAATGACACTGTCGACCAATGGAAAGGGATGTAGCGCAGCTTGGTAGCGCGTTTGTTTTGGGTACAAAATGTCACGGGTTCAAATCCTGTCATCCCTACCTATTACTTATCTTATAAGCAGTAACAAGGGATTAATTGAAATCGATTCAAATTGGGTATAATCCATAATATGATCAATCTTTCATTTTACAATATTCTATATGATTCTATATAATAGAATAGTAGATGCATGCAAAAATATATTAG